TTGGTTCGCACAACCAAAAAATTATTCTGAGGGTCTGCAAGAAGATCAAAAAATAAGAAATTATATCAAGAATTATGTACAAAAAAATATGAAAACATCTTCTGGCGTCGAGGGAATTGCACGTATAGAGATTCAAAAACGAATCGACCTGATCCAAATCAGAATCTATATGGGATTTCCAAAAATATTAATAGAAAGTCGACCCCGAGGAATCGAAGAATTACAGATGAATTTACAAAAAGAAATTAATTCTGTAAATCGAAAACTTAACATTGCTATCACACGAATTGAAAAACCTTATGGAAACCCTAATATTCTTGCAGAATTTATAGCTGGCCAATTAAAAAATAGAGTTTCTTTTCGCAAAGCAATGAAAAAGGCTATAGAATTAACTGAACAAGCGGATACAAAGGGAATTCAAGTGCAAATTGCAGGACGTATCGACGGAAAAGAAATTGCGCGTGTTGAATGGATCAGAGAGGGTAGGGTTCCACTACAAACCATTCGAGCTAAAATTGATTATTGTTCCTATACAGTTCGAACAATCTATGGGGTATTAGGCATCAAAATTTGGATATTTATAGACGGGGAATAATAAACCTTAATTTTCTTTTGCATTCTATCCAGCGATGGAACAAAAAATAATAAATTTGTTTCTTCTTTTTCTTTTCTGTTCAATAAAAAAAATGAACAATTATAATTCTATAGGGTTTAATAAAAATTCAATTAATCTTTTGATAAAATTGCTATGCTTAGTGTGTGACTCGTTGGTTTTTTTAGGTTTAGTATAAAAATAAGCCCCATAGTATAAACAAATAACTATAACTATAGAAGTAATAACCAACTCATCACTTCGTATTATCTGGATCCAAAGAACCAGTCAAGATATGATATATTGTTCATATTGTTGTAGCAACTGAAATCTTTTTTTTTATTAAAAAATTCTGCTTCTAAGTCGTCAATCGAAATAAAAAAGAAAGGGTATGGATAAAAGGAAGGATGAGAGAAAGAAAGAAAAAGTATATTAATGATATATAATTCCAATATGTAAGGTCTATGAGTCATCTCAGAAAAAATCTGTGTAATAAAGCATCAATACGGATTCCTCATTAAACGGATCTGCTCATCGAACAAAAAATAAAGAGCTTCGAGCCAATAAAGACTAAGAATATTGACTCAAGAACTAATAGCTCCATTGTATAATTCAGACCTAACCATTAAGTAAGAAGCGATGGGAACGATGGAACCTGTGAATTCAAAAGATTCTAGTGAAAATTCATTCGAATGATTCATTGATCGGGATGGCGGAACCGGCCAGAGACCAATTCATCTATTCGGAAAAGTTATGAACTAATGATAGAACGGAAATAGAAATGGAAAGAGTAAATATTCGCCCGCGAAAACTTTATTTTCTTGGATTGCTCAATTTGGGTCAATCCAATACGATAAAGAATAAAACAAAAGAAAGATTCGTTTTAACATTCTAAAATAGATAAATATAAGAAAAAAGAGTTATTTTATATATTTAGTTATTAGTTATCTATACAAATACAAACAAGATATACAAATTTATATATATAATAGATTTGATTTGATCTAGATTAAATGAAATCCATGATTCAGTATATTACTTACTTAAATACATGTATATCTTAATTTAAATTATATTATATCTGAATTGAATTAGAATTGATTTTATTCGCGAGGAGCTGGATGAGAAGAAACTCTCACGTCCGGTTCTGTAGTAGAGATGGAATTCAAAACAAACCATCAACTATAACCCCAAAAGAACCAGATTCCGTAAACAACATAGAGGAAGAATGAAGGGAATATCTTCTCGAGGTAATGCTATTTGTTTTGGTAAATACGCTCTTCAGGCACTTGAACCCGCTTGGATCACATCTAGACAAATAGAAGCAGGTCGACGAGCAATGACACGAAATGCACGTCGCGGTGGAAAAATATGGGTCCGTATATTTCCGGATAAACCGGTTACAGTAAGACCCGCAGAAACACGTATGGGTTCAGGTAAAGGCTCTCCCGAATATTGGGTAGCTGTTGTTAAACCAGGTCGAATCCTTTATGAAATGGGTGGAGTAACAGAAAATATAGCCAGAAGGGCTATTTCCATAGCAGCGTCAAAAATGCCTATACGAGCTCAATTCATAATTTCGGGATAAAAAAGAAATTGGCCTTAAAAATCGCGGGTGCAGGTTTCTTTTTTTTTTTTTTTTTTGACAAAAAATATTTCTTTTTTTCTTCGACCTTTGTATTGTAAAAAACAGATAAAAAAATGATATGATTCAACCTCAGACCCATTTGAATGTAGCAGATAACAGCGGGGCTCGAAAATTGATGTGTATTCGAATCATAGGAGCTAGCAATCGTCGATATGCTCATATTGGTGACGTTATTGTTGCTGTGATCAAAGACGCAGTTCCAAACATGCCTCTAGAAAGATCAGAAGTAGTCAGAGCTGTAATTGTCCGTACTTGTAAAG